GTTGAATTGGGGGAAGCCGTAGGTATTATTTCGGGTCAATCTATTGGGGAACCGGGGACTCAACTAACATTAAGAACTTTTCATACCGGTGGCGTATTTACAGGGGGCACTGCAGAACATGTACGAGCCCTTTCTAATGGAAAAATAAAATTCAACGAGGGTTTGGTTCATCCCACGCGCACACGTCACGGGCATCCTGCTTTTCTATGTTCGATCGACTTGGATGTAATTATTGAGAGTGAAGCTATTATGCATAATGTGACTATTCCACCAAAAAGTTTTCTTTTAGTTCAAAATAACCAACATGTCGAATCGGAACAAGTGATTGCTGAGATTCCGGCGGGAGCATACACTTTGAATTTTAAAGAGAGGGTTCGAAAACATATCTATTCTGATTCAGAGGGAGAAATGCACTGGAGTACTGATGTGTACCACGTACCCGAATTTACATATAGTAATGTACACCTCTTGCCAAAAACAAGTCATTTATGGATATTATCGGGAGGTTCATGCAGATCTAATGTAGTTGCTTTTTCACTCTACAAGGATCAAGATCAAATGAATATTCATTCTCTTTCTCTTTATGTCGAACGAAGGGAGATTTCTAGCCTCTCGCTCTCGGTGAATAATGATCAAGCGAGACACAAATTCTTTCGTTCTGATTTTTCTGCTAAAAAAGAAGTTGGAATTCGTGAGATGTCTGATTATTCGGAATTTAATAGAATCATAGGTACTGGTCATTGTAATCTCATACACCCTGCAATTCTGCACGCGAATTCGGATTTATTGGCAAAAAGGCAAAGAAATCGATTTCTTATTCCATTCCACTCGATTCAAGAACAAGAGAAAGAGCTAATGCCCCATTCAGGTATCTCGATTGAAATACCCATAGGGGGTATTTTCCGTCGAAATAGTATTCTTGCTTATTTCGACGATCCTCGATACAGACGAAAGAGTTCCGGAATTAATAAATATGGGACTCTGGGGGCGCATTCAATCGTCAAAAAAGAGGACTTGATTGAGTATCGAGGACTCAAAAAAATTAAGACAAAATACCAAATGGAAATAGATCGCCTTTTTTTCATTCCCGAGGAAGTGCATATTTTTCCCGAATCTTCTTACCTAATGGTACGGAATAATAGTATCATTGGAGCAGATACACGAATCACTTTAAATATAAGAAGCCGGGTGGGCGGATTGGTCCGAATGGAGAGAAAAAAGGGGGGGATTGAACTAAAAATATTTTCGGGAGATATCCATTTTCCCGGAGAGATCGATAAGATATCCCGACACAGCGGTATCTTGATACCGCCAGACAGGGAAAAAAAAGAACTTAAGGAAGCCACTAAGGAATCAAAAAAATTGAAAAAATGGATCTATGTTCAACGGATCGCACCTACCAAAAAAAAGTATTTTGTTTTGGTTCGACCCGTAGTCACATATGAAATAGCGGACGGTATAAATTTAGCAACACTCTTCCCTCAGGATCCCCTGCGGGAAAAGGATAATATGCAATTTAGAGTTGTCAATTATGTCCTTTATGGGAACGGCAAAACTGCTCGGGGAATTCCTGATACAAGTATTCAATTAGTTCGGACGTGTTTAGTGTTGAATTGGGACCAAGACAAAAAAAGTTCTTCTGTCGAAGAGGTTTGTGCTTCCTTTGTTGAAGTACGTACAAATGGTCTGCTGCGCGATTTCTTAAGAATCAACTTAGTAAAATCCCAAATTTCATATATCAGAAAAAGGAATCATCCGTCAGGTTCAGGATTGATCTCTGATAATGGTTCTGTTCGCACCAATAGCAATCCGTTTTATTCCGTTTTTGGCACGGCGGGGGTTGAACAATCACTTAGCCAAAATCAAGGAACTATTCGTACGTTGTTGAATAGAAATAAGGAATGCCAATCTTTGATAATTTTGTCATCATCTAATTATTTTCGAATGGGTCCATTGAACGATGTAAACTATCCCAATGTGATAAAACAATCAATTCCAATTCAAAAGGATTCTCTAACTCCAATTAGGAATTCGTTAGGACCTTTAGGAACAGTCCTTCAAATTGCGAATTTTTATTCATTTTACTATTTAATAACTCATAATCATCGCTCGGTAACTAAATATTTGAAACTTGACAATTTAAAACAGCCTTGTCAAGTACTTAACTATTATTTAATGGATGAAAAGGGGGAAATTTATAATCCTGATACAGACAGTAAGATCGTTTTGAATCCATTTAATTTGAATTGGTATTTTCTCCATCATAATTATTGTGAGGAAATGTCCCCGATAATTAGTCTTGGGCAGTTTCTTTGTGAAAATGTATGTATAACCAAAAACGGACCACACCTAAAATCGGGTCAAGTTTTAATTGTTAAAGTTAACTCTGTAATAATACGATCAGCTAAGCCTTATTTGGCTACTCCTGGAGCAACTGTTCATGGGCATTATGGGGAAATCTTTTACGAAGGGGATCCATTAGTTACATTTATATATCAAAAATCGAGGTCCGGTGATATAACGCAGGGTCTTCCAAAAGTAGAACAGGTGTTAGAAGTGCGTTCGCTTGATTCAATATCGATGAACCTAGAAAAGAGAGTTGAGGGTTGGAACGGGCGTATAACAAGAATTCTTGGGATTCCTTGGGGATTCTTGATTGGTGCTGAGCTAACTATAGTGCAAAGTCGTATCTCTTTGGTTAATAAGATCCAAAGGGTTTATCGATCGCAGGGGGTACAGATCCATAATAGGCATATAGAAATTATTGTACGTCAAATAACATCAAAAGTCTTGGTTTCAGAAGATGGAATGTCTAATATTTTTTTACCCGGCGAACTGATTGGATTGTTACGAGCGGAACGAACGGGGCGCGCTTTGGAAGAAGTGATCTGTTATCGAGCTATCTTATTGGGAATAACGAGAGCATCTCTGAATACTCAAAGTTTTATATCCGAAGCAAGTTTTCAAGAAACCACACGCGTTTTAGCAAAAGCAGCTCTGCGAGGTCGTATCGATTGGTTGAAAGGACTGAAGGAAAACGTTGTTCTGGGGGGGATAATACCCGTTGGTACCGGATTCAAAGGATTGGTGCACTGTTCAAGGCAGCATAACACTATTCTTTTGGAAAGACAAAAACAAACAGGGAATTTTTTCGGGGGGAAAATGAGAGATATTTTCTTACACCACAGACAATTATTTGACTCTTGCATTTCAACGACTTTCCATGATACATCAGAGCAATTGCTTAGAGGGTTTAATGAGTCCTAGGAGTGTATTCTTTTAACTATTTGTGATCGTTTTATTTCTTAATGGTAAGAAAAAAAGGATAATAATGAATAGAAAGTAATGAATGGCCTGGGTCGTGTATCAACGGTCAATCTCTGGTAGAGAGAAGGTTCCCTCGGAACAATTATTTATTTCAGGGCGCCTCGTCTCTTAAAAAAAAGAGGAAGTGGGGGAGAAATGGCAAGAAGATATTGGAACATCCATTTGGAAGAGATGATGGAAGCAGGAATTCATTTTGGTCATGGTACTCGGAAATGGAATCCTAGAATGGCACCTTATATATCTGCAAAACACAAAGGTATTCATATTACAAATCTTACTCGAACTGCTCGTTTTTTATCAGAAGCTTGTGATTTAGTTTTTGATGCAGCAAGTAGGGGAAAACTATTCTTAATTGTTGGTACTAAAAATAAAGCTGCTGATTCAGTCGCCCGAGCTGCACTAAAGGCTCGGTGTCATTATGTTAATAAAAAATGGCTCGGTGGTATGTTAACGAATTGGTCCACTACAGAAACGAGACTTCACAAGTTCAGGGATTTGAGAACGGAACAAAAAAGGGGGAGACTTGACAGTCTTCCCAAAAGGGATGCCGCTATTTTAAAAAGACAATTATCACGCCTGCAAACGTATCTGGGCGGGATTAAATATATGACGAGGGTACCCGATATTGTAATCATCATTGATCAGCACGAAGAATATAGGGCTCTTCGAGAATGTATCACTTTGGGAATTCCAACAATTTGTTTAATCGATACAAATTGTGACCCCGATCTCGCAGATATTTCCATTCCAGCAAACGATGACGCTATAGCTTCAATCCGACTAATTCTTAACAAATTAGTATTCGCAATTTGTGAGGGTCGCTCTAGCTATATACGAAATCGTTGATTAATAATAAGACAAATAAATGATTTTGGTAACTCCATGGATTTTTGGCTTGGGTACTATTCCTGAATCGCACAAAAGAAAAGAAACAAAAACAGGTGGATATTAGGTAATTAGCCGATATTCAAAATATACAATTCAAGTAGACAAGTCGAAAAGAAGATGGTTGAATCAAAATAATTCCTTTTAAATTTCTATTTCGGTCAGAGGGCAATATGAATGTTCTATCATGTTCCATCAACACACTAAAGGGGTTATACGATATATCCGGTGTGGAAGTAGGCCAACATTTCTATTGGCAAATAGGCGGGTTCCAAGTCCATGCCCAAGTACTTATTACTTCTTGGGTTGTAATTGTTATCTTATTAGGTTCAGCCTTTATAGCCGTTCGGAATCCACAAACCGTTCCGACTGCCAGTCAAAATTTCTTCGAATATGTCCTTGAATTCATTCGAGACGTGAGCAAAACTCAGATTGGAGAAGAATATGGCCCATGGGTTCCCTTTATTGGAACTATGTTTCTTTTTATTTTTGTTTCGAATTGGTCAGGTGCTCTTTTACCTTGGAAAATCATAGAGTTACCTCATGGGGAGTTAGCCGCACCCACGAATGATATAAATACTACCGTTGCTTTAGCTTTGCTCACGTCAATAGCATACTTCTATGCAGGTCTTTCCAAAAAGGGATTAGGTTATTTCAGTAAATACATTCAACCGACTCCAATTCTTTTACCCATTAACATTTTAGAAGATTTCACAAAACCCTTATCACTTAGTTTTCGACTTTTCGGGAATATATTAGCCGATGAATTAGTAGTTGTTGTTCTTGTTTCTTTAGTCCCTTTAGTGGTTCCTATACCTGTCATGTTCCTTGGATTATTTACAAGTGGTATTCAAGCTCTTATTTTTGCAACTTTAGCTGCGGCTTATATAGGCGAATCTGTGGAGGGACATCATTGACTCGTTTTCGAAATTGTCTTTTTTTTGTAGCTTCGAACAAGGCAACCTATGCGTAACTCAAGATAATCGACTTAGGAAACATACATATACGAACCTAAATCGACAAATACAGAATATACGACCAAGAGTCGTATAAACAAAAATTACGATATTGGGGAATTTTAGGAAAAAAATCTTTTCGATCTCTTTCCTAAAATCCCTCTTTGGCCTTATTATATCATACCCCCCGCCAACTAATATTCTCTTTATATTGTTTTGTTCATTTTTGTTCATTCAATTCCAATAGCAAATAGCAATGAATAAAAATTTTTATAGTATAACAGGCAGGTGATTAAAAAAAAAGAAAATATAATAAATAAGAAATTGCATGGCTGTACCTCAATCAAATACTCATATTTAGTTCTATTCAATGATTCGCCCCAATGAATTTTTCTATTTCTATTGTAGCCATGTTAGATAATGATAAATAAAAGGAATAGAAAAAATTCGAAAAAAAAAAAGAGAGTCATAAAAAACGGGGTGATTGGGCGAGGGGGACATATTTAGGTATATGGAATCAAATGCCAACTCTTGTGGATTTCTTGAAAAGGGGTTCTAGAATCCGATTGACTTTAAGAGACGAATAATACTTTGAATCTAAGATATGAATAGTTGGTTTACGTTATGGAAAAAAGACATGTATATGGGATATTAGATATTGCTAGTTATATATGAACTAAAGATATATCTAATCCACCCTACTCTTGTGACTATTGTGAATTTCGATAAGGATTCCAATAGAAATTGTTCGATTTCGTCTTTGCTTTGACTGGGAATTGAATCAATAAAAATAAAGCGATCAAATAAAGAAAACGAACGAATAATTCAAAAAAGGGTCCCGAAAAAAGAAATGAAAGAATAAAAGTAAAAGTTGTATGGATTCACAAAAATCCTGTGTTGTGCCCGTGGATCGGAACTAAAAAAGAGATATCAAAATAGTTTTGATGGTTCAATAATAATATTATTATTACTCCAACTCGAAGTTCTTAGTTACTTCGGCTGGGTGAATCCACGTGACGGAATAATTAAGTCATAATTCATTGGACGATTGTATCATTAACGATTTCTTTAGTTTTTCTTTATTTTGGTGCGAGGAACTTATCATGAATCCACTGATTTCTGCCGCTTCCGTTATTGCCGCTGGGTTGGCTGTTGGGCTTGCTTCTATTGGACCTGGAGTTGGTCAAGGTACTGCTGCGGGCCAAGCAGTAGAGGGGATTGCGAGACAACCCGAGGCGGAGGGAAAAATACGAGGTACTTTATTGCTTAGTCTGGCCTTTATGGAAGCTTTAACAATTTATGGACTGGTTGTAGCATTAGCGCTTTTATTTGCGAATCCTTTTGTTTAATCCTATAAATAGGAAAGGAAATTGACTTCTTTTTTTTTTTTTTTTAGTCTATCTAAAAGAGGAGATCATATGAAAAATGTAACCGATTCTTTCCTTTCTTTGGTTCACTGGCCATTCGCCGGGAGTTTCGGGTTTAATACCGATATTTTAGCAACAAATCCAATAAATCTAAGTGTAGTGATTGGTGTATTGATCTTTTTTGGAAAGGGAGTGTGTGCGAGTTGTTTATTTCAAGAATAGGTTGGACCCAACCAGCTGCACCTTTTTTTCCTTATAACCAAGGACCAAAGGGAAAAGGGTGCATGATTCCGCGAATTACTTCTGAATCAATTTCAAATCATATTTAAGAACCATAGCATTTCGTGATTTGTTGGTAAATCTATTTTGATTCTCTATGAAACAAACCAATAATGTGGGACCATTAACATGGTTAAAGCTAAAGTTTGAAGTCCAGATAAAGCACCGTACTCTTTCTACTACTATGTTTTACTATAGAATAGAAATGTTTTCAAAATGAATAATTAATAATAAAAATTGGAATTTTTATTTTTTTCGATATAAAACACTCATGTTGATAAAAAGATTTGAGCCTTTTAGCGGGATTGGAAATTTGATTGGAAAATATTGGAAAAATTGGTATTTCAAACAACCCCTTTTTGTGCTGAATCGACGGCCTATGTATAAAGTAAGAAGAATTCTTTGGATTTGAAGAAAAAAAGAAACAACTTTGCTGACAATTATCTATTTTGATTTGGTCAGAAGAGTCCTCCAAAATTCCGGTCTTGGATTAGGGATCAGCCGCAAAATTCATTTTTGAATATGAATAGAGAAGAGGGAGAAGATAGGCTCATTCCATTAAAAAAGATATGGGAATCCCCCCATACATAAGTAGTTGATGGAATTGAGTGTGAGAGCCAAATGAATCGAAAAATTCATGTTTGGTTCGGGAAGGGATCATGGAAGTTTTGAGATGAATGGAAAAA